AATAATTTCTAATGGATTCTGAACATAAAAAAAAGATCAGATGAAAATAAAAGAAATTCTCAAAAAAATCTCAACTCCAATATAAAATCTCAACTCCAATATCAAAAAAAAGAAAAATTCAAGTAAAGCAAGTAAAGCAAGTAAAGTAAAAGTATAAAATATAAATTAGAAAATATAAAGAAATATAAAGTATAAATAAAAATATATAAATATATATAGATAAAATATATATAGATAAAATAATATATATAGATAAAATAAAAAAGATAAAGTAAAAAAGATAAAGTAAAAACCTATAGATCACCTTTTGTTTCTTATGTTACTCATTCCTATATTTATTGTATATTTATTATATACTTATTTATTATATTTATATATTTGATATATATTTGATTTGAATTTATCATATTTTATTTGAATTTATCGATTTTATTTATAATTAGAATTTATAAATTAATTAGAATTTATAAATTTATTATTTAATAATTCATATTTATTATATATTATCTAGATATATAGATATTATTTATTATATAGATATAGCTATTATATAGATATATTTATTATCTAGATATATTTAATATAAATATATTAATATATATATATTTAATAAATATATTTTAAATAGATTTTCGTTTCTATAACTTATCTAACAATTAGAACAATACTTTTTTAGAATTTATTTTAGAATTTATAACATTTTTTATAAATATAAATTAAATATACATTTTTTCTTTTTTGAATCAAAAAGAATATTTTTGTATCACAGCACATCCAACAAACCTATTATTTGAATGAAGAAAAAAATCAAACCCATGGAACGGAGAAAAATTAAATAGATCTGCAGACAAGATACAATTATCCAGATCGGATAATATTTATTTGATACATTGTTGTCAATATGAATGCGAATGCGTTAAAAAAAAAATATACACAATAAAAAAACAAAAGAATTAATTCAATTCAATTTAACCAAAAAAATTCACTATAAACTATAGAAACTATATTAAATAATAAAAAAATGAAATAATAATAATAATAAAAAAAAAAAAGATTTTTGTCGTTATAAGTTATAAAACAATAAGTTATAAAACAAAGCATTCTATGATAAAAAGGAGATTCAATTAATTTGCGTATTATTTGAACACGATAAAATTTTTGAAAAAGATATGATTGCGAAAAAAGTCATTAAAAATAAGAAACAAAAATTGAATTTATTATCCTCCTAAATAGAAAATTGTTCAAATTCAAAAAAAAAAGGCAATCCTTATTTTCATTTTAATAGATGTTTTCATTTTAATATATGAATATAGGTATGCTCTGGGACGGAAGGATTCGAACCTCCGAATAGCGGGACCAAAACCCGTTGCCTTACCACTTGGCCACGCCCCATTTATATTTCTATATTTCTATTCAACACTAATAAAAAGTAATAGTGGTATGGGTTCTTCGTCAATTCTCGCCCAAGTATTTATGAAATAAATTAAGATTAGCTTGTTGTTCGGATTTGAATATATGTAGATATAAAATTAAACTGAATTGATTGATTATAATTGATTATAATATATAATTTAATTATGATATTGGATGAAAATATGATTTCATCTATTCTTATTCTTTTTTGATTTCAGGGAATTCAAGGATTTTTGATTGGGTGAGTTTAAGTTTAAAGAACGTTTTTTGGTCTACCTTATTTTATTTCTTATTTTATTTTATATCAATAATATATTTATAACTCAGTCAAAATACAATTATTTTCAAGAACAAAATCTTTAACAAAATCTTTGTTATGCTTAATCTTTTTAGTTTGATTTGTATCTGTCTTAATTCTGCCCTTTATTCATATTCAAGCAGTTTTTTCTTCACAAAATTGCCCGAAGCCTACGCTTTTTTGAACCCAATCGTAGATATTATGCCAGTAATACCTGTGCTTTTTTTTCTATTAGCCTTTGTTTGGCAAGCTGCTGTAAGTTTTCGATGAGATCTTTAATACTAGCCTAAAAGAATTCACGATTTATTCGATAAAAAAAATTATAGCAATTAGCAATTAATAAGATCAAATAAAATAAGTCTTATAGTATAAGCCCTCAATTTAAACATTAAAGTTATTGTATAGACGTTAGAAATTTCAATTACTCCATTTCTTCATTTTGGAATTTTTTCCATTCTATTGAAAAAAATCCTATTAGAGTCCCCCGCACTATCTAATTGTGGATATGAAAAAAAATTTTTGGCAACGAAAGATTGGACTCTTATTACAAATGAATTTATACAATTTTTTTTTTTTCGATTTATAGAAACCGCTTTGTTTCTTGATGTCAAAATCAAAATATTATATGTGGTATAAAAAGAAAGAATCTATTTTCTTTTTTCTTTTTTCTTTTTTCAAACCAAAAAAAGATCTTGGAGATTGTATAATGCTTACTCTCAAACTCTTTGTTTACACAGTAGTGATATTCTTTGTTTCTCTCTTCATTTTCGGATTTTTATCTAATGATCCGGGGCGCAATCCGGGACGTGAAGAATAAAAAATAATCATTTTTCCTTGCTTGATTTTTAAATGTTTTGAGCATTTTCTTTATTCTACATCTTTAACTATTAAATTAAATAAAACAAAAGTAACTAAAACAAAAGAAAAAAAAATTCGATAAATTTGACAGATAAAAAAAAATACCAAGTTATCAACAGAACCGGAAAGAGAGGGATTCGAACCCTCGGTACGAATAACTCGTACAACGGATTAGCAATCCGACGCTTTAGTCCACTCAGCCATCTCTCCCAATTGAAAATTGGTAATTACTATCTTATATTACATAACAAGTGAGGCTCAAAAAAAAGCCTTTTTTCCATTTCTCTTTTTTTAGCTCTCTTTATTACTTTCCTAATTCGTAATTTTTTTTAATTAGAATTATTCTTAATTATCTTAATTAGAATTTTTTTGAATTAATAATTTGTAATTGTTAATAATAATAATTTGTAATTGTTAATAATTTGCAATTGAATTCTAATTAACTTAATATTCTAATTAATTTAGTAGTAATATTAATTTAGTAGTAATAGTATATATAGATAATAGTATATATAGATAATTCTATTTATATAATTTATATATATTATATAATTATATATATTTATATATATATATATTATATATATATAATAGTATTTATTATCTATTATTATTTTTTTATTAATTCTATTTATTAATTAATACTAATATTTATTAATTAATACTAATTATTTATTATATAATACTAATTATATAATAAATGATATATAGTAAATAATATATTATTATAATAGTCTAGTTTATTCTAGTTTATTAAATAAATAATATATATTAAATGGTTTTATTTTATTATATTAAGTATTATTATTAAGTTTTATTATATTATATATTATTATATTATAATATAATAATATATAAATATAATAATATATAAAATATTATAATATATAAGTATCAGAAAAATTAGAATAGTAAAATAGGATTTTAGTAGATTTTAGTATTAATTAATATACTATAATTGAAGTATTAGGAGAATTAATATATAATACTTAACTTAAGAGGATTAATATACTTAATATATAAGTTAATATATAAGTATTAATATACTTAATATATAGGTCTTAGGAGTATTAATATATAATATCAAATAAATATTAATTAATATATAATAAAAAATATATAATAAAAAATAATAAAACTAGAAATATATAAAACTTTCATTAGCAATTCTTCTAATTTCATTTCGATTTTAGATTAAAGTAATTTTATTTCAATTTAAGTAAATTAAAGTAAATGTAAATAAATTAAGGGCTTTAAAAAAGTATCTTAAACTCAATCTTCCAATCAAAAAATCTAATATAAATCAAGCAATCTAAATATATATCAATCAATATATAAATAAAATATTGATTGATATAAAAAAACTCAAATAAAAAAAAATTAATTTAATTTTTTTTTTATTTTCTTTGATTTAGAAAAGATTTATTTTGATTTAGAAAAGATTTATTTTGATTTAGAAAAGATTATAAATCAAAAAATTAGGAAAATTTTATTTATAAAAAAAATTATATAAAATAAATATATAAATTATATAAATAAATATATAAATAAAATATAAATAAAAAAATAAAAAATAAAAAAAAAAGAAACTACCTTTTTTTTTTATTTTTTTCCGAGGAGTTCCTTTTTATTTTCATGACCGAGCCCGGATCATGGGCCATTTTTGATTCCAACAAATCATAGTAGATAACATGACTTATTTGATTCAAAAACAAAAATAGTTGTTATTGAAACAAGAACAATCAGAAGTAGGACGATTTACATTCCTATGATATAGGATCAAATAATATAGAATCAACAATTCTTCTTTTCTCATTAAGTCCGCTAAAGAAATACAATACGTCAACGCTCTAATTCTAATTTTCATGATTCTTTTAAAATTCTATCTTAATCTTAATTCTGCCCGATTCTCTTATCTCGACAAAAGGTTCATTTATATATGATAATCGCATCATAGCGGGTATAGTTTAGTGGTAAAAGTGTGATTCGTTCTATTAATCCTAATAAGTTAAGGGATCCCTCGGCGCATATGCATATTCCGATCAAAAACTTTATTTCTTACAAGGATTCAATCCTTTACCTCTTAATGAAAAATTCGAGGAAGAATATATATTCTCGTGATTTGTATCCAAAAGTTAATTAGAAATCAAAAAATTGGATTATGAGATTACGAAACATAATTTTTTTAATTGGATCAAGACTTCCCAATTGAATGAATATGAGGAAAGGATCTATGGATACGCTAAAGACAGAAAAGTGTATTTCTAATCGTAACTAAACCTTCCATTTTTTGTTTGTTTTGTATAGTCGAAATTGAAGCAAAATAAGTATTAAACGACAACTTTGGTTTACTATAGGTATCGATGTTTTGTTTTAGCTCGGTAGAAAAAAAAAGCTTTTCCTAAAGATTTTCTCAAATAGAAATAGAGAA